AAAATTCTTAATAGAAAATAGACCGCGGAGAGTCGAAGAATTGCAGATGAATGTACAAAAAGAACTTCATTGTGCGAACCGAAAACTAAACATTGCTATTACACGAATTGCAAATCCTTATGGACACCCTAATATTCTTGCAGAATTTATAGCTGGCCAATTAAAGAATAGAGTTTCTTTTCGCAAAGCAATGAAAAAGGCTATTGAATTAACCGAACTGGCGAATACAAAAGGAATTCAAGTACAAATTGCGGGACGTATCGACGGAAAAGAAATTGCACGCGTCGAATGGATCAGAGAAGGTAGGGTTCCTCTACAAACCATTGGAGCTAAAATTGATTATTGTTCCTATACAGTTCGAACTATATACGGGGTATTAGGAATCAAAATTTGGATATTTGTAGACGAAGAATAATAAGACTTTACGTGTTTTTACATTATACCCAGTAATGGACAAAAAAAGAAAAACCCTTTTATTCTTTTCGTTTATTCTTTTTATGTTCAAGCAAAACAAAAAAAAAAAAAGAGCAATTCTGCAATTCTAGAGGGTTCAATAAAAATTCGATTGATCATTTTATATAATTGCTATGCTTAGTGTGTGACTCGTTGGTTTTTTTAGGGCTAGGATTCAAAAAAACGGACCAGGGCCCAGAGTATGAACTAATAACTATAGCACTAATAACCAACTCATTGCTTCGCATTATCTGGATCCAAAGAACTAGTCAAGATAAAGATATAATATATTGGACATATCGTTGTAGCAACTGAAATCTTTTTTTGCATAAAGATAAAAAACCAATCGGATTATTAGTTGTGAAGTTCTAAGTCGGAAAGCAAAATAGAAAAAAAGTATGCGGATAAGTGGAAGGATGAGAGAAAGAGAGAACGGAAATATCAATGATATATGATTCCAATATGTAAGGTCGATGAGTCATCTCATAAAACGCAGTGTAATAAAGCATAAATTCAATAATGATTCATGCATAATTAGATGAATCCGCTTATAGAACAAAAAAATCAAGAGCCTCGAGCCAATAAAGACTGAGAAATTTGACTTAAGAAAAAAGGACTCCGCCGGAAAATTCAGACCTAACCATTAATCGAGAAGCAATGGGAACGATATAACCCGTGAATGCAGAAGGTTCTATTGAAAATGAATCTTAATGATTCATTGGGTGGGATGGCGGAACAAACCAGGGACCTCCTCTTTTATTCTTTTATTTTGAGAGGTCATGAACTAACCCTATAACTGAAATGTATATGGAAAGAGTAAATATTCGCCCGCGAAAGTTTTTTTTATTAGATTGATACATTTTTGTCGATCCCATATGATAAAAGGAAAAACAAAAGAAAGATTTTTTTATAACGATAACGTTATAAAAAAAGACATTGACATTATCTAGAAATAGAATACATGTTTAATTAAATAATATCTAAACACGCTAGACAAATTTCGAATAGATTAACGAATTGATTAATTCGATGCAATTTCAAAGAATCCTATGATTCAGCATATTATTCATGAAACACATGTATATCTTGATAAAATCTGTTTTAGTCGTTTCATTCGCGAGGAGCTGGATGAGAAGAAACTCTCATGTCCAGTTCTGTAGTAGAGATGGAATTGAAAAAGAACCATCAACTATAACCCAAAAAGAACAAGATTCCGTAAACAACATAGAGGAAGAATGAAAGGAATATCTTATCGAGGTAATCATATTTGTTTCGGTAGATATGCTCTTCAAGCACTTGAACCCGCTTGGATTACATCTAGACAAATCGAAGCAGGGCGCCGAGCAATGACACGAAATGTACGTCGTGGCGGAAAAATATGGGTACGTATATTTCCAGACAAACCAGTTACAGTAAGACCCACGGAAACCCGTATGGGTTCAGGGAAAGGATCCCCAGAATATTGGGTAGCTGTTGTTAAACCGGGTAGAATACTTTATGAAATGGGTGGAGTAGCCGAAAATATAGCTCGAAAGGCTATTTCAATAGCGGCGTCCAAAATGCCTATAAGAACTCAATTCATTATTTCTGGATAGAAATGTAGAACAAAAGGAAAGAAGTCTTGTGTATAAAAAAAACAATTGCAGGGGTTTCTTTCTTTTTTTTTTTTTTTTTACTTCGTCCTTTGCTTTATTTTACATTAAAAAAACAGATCAAAAAAAATGATATGATTCAACCTCAAACCCATTTGAATGTAGCAGACAATAGCGGGGCACGAGAATTGATGTGTATTCGAATAATAGGAGCTAGTAATCGCCGATATGCTCATATTGGTGATGTTATTGTTGCTGTGATAAAAGAAGCAGTACCAAATACGCCTCTAGAAAGATCAGAAGTGATCAGAGCTGTAATTGTACGTACTTGTAAAGAACTCAAACGAGATAACGGTATAATAATACGATATGATGACAATGCTGCAGTTGTCATTGATCAAGAAGGAAATCCAAAAGGAACCCGGGTTTTTGGCGCGATCGCCCGGGAATTGAGACAGTTAAATTTTACTAAAATAGTTTCATTAGCACCTGAGGTATTATAATATGAGACCGTGAGATAGTGATAGTATTTAAATAAAATAGATAAATTAGTAGATTATGTCTCACGCATATACTTTTAAGAATTTTCTTTAATAATTTTTATAAAAAAAGAACATGCTGATTATATCAAAATTCGGAAGCAACAATAATTTTAGTTTATCATGGGTAAGGACACTATTGCTGACATAATAACTTCTATACGAAATGCTGACATGGATCGAAAGGGAACGGTTCGAATAGCATCTACTAACATGACCCAAAACATTGTTAAAATACTTTTACAAGAGGGTTTTCTCGAAAACGTAAGGAAACTTGTAGAAAATAACAACTCTTTTTTGGTTTTAACCCTACGACATAGAAGGAATAGGAAAGGACCATATAGAACTCTTTTAAATTTAAAACGAATAAGTCGACCTGGTCTCCGAATCTATTCTAACTATCAACGAATTCCTAGAATTTTAGACGGGATGGGGATTGTAATTCTCTCTACTTCTCGGGGTATAATGACAGACCGAGCAGCTCGGCTAGAAGGAATCGGCGGAGAAATTTTGTGCTATATATGGTAAATTTTCTGCTATCCGAATTGTATCTGTAACTTCCTGTTTGTGAAAAAAACGAATAAAAAAGCCAAGTTGTCTAATATCACGCCTTCCTACATTAGTTGATACTTCAAGGAGGGTTTATCTGGAATAAAAGAAGAAAAATGGATTCATGAAGGTTTAATTACTGAATCACTTCACAATGGTATGTTCGGGGTTCGTTTAAATAATGAAGTCAGATTCTAAGTTCTGTTTCAGGAAGGATCCGACACTCTTTTATACATATACTACCAGGAGATAGAATCAAAATTGAAGTAAGTCGTTATGATTCAAACGGGGGGGAGGGGGGTGGCGCAGAATTTCTAGACCCACAACAAAGATTCGAATGGTTCGGTGGTTTTTCAAGATTCCTTTCATGAGGATCCAATTCACGGTTCAAAAATTGCAAGAAACTTATTTTCTTCCAATCAGTAAAGTAGATTCGAAATTCAGTTAAGGAATAACAATTATGAAAATAAGAGCCTCCGTTCGTAAAATTTGTGAAAAATGCCGACTGATCCGTAGAAGGGGACGCATTATAGTAATTTGTTCCAACCCGAGACATAAACAAAGACAAGGATAATCTTTCGAAAAGGGACTCTCTAAAGGAACCGATGAACAAATCAAAATAAAAGATCTGTTTTGACATGAAATGGATATATCCATATATCTCTGACTTCTATTTCGGAAATGATAAAATATGGCAAAATCTATACCAAGAAGCGGTTCACGTAGGACTGGACGTGTGGGTTCACGTAAAAGTGCACGGCGAATACCAAAGGGCGTTATTCATGTTCAAGCAAGTTTCAACAACACCATTGTGACAGTTACAGATGTACGGGGTCGGGTTATTTCTTGGTCCTCCGCCGGTACTTGTGGATTCAGGGGTACAAGAAGAGGGACACCTTTTGCTGCTCAAACCGCAGCAGGAAATGCTATTCGAGCAGTAACAGATCAAGGTATGCAACGAGCAGAAGTCATGATAAAAGGTCCGGGTCTCGGAAGAGATGCAGCATTACGCGCTATTCGTCGAAGTGGTATACTTTTAAGTTTCGTAAGGGATGTAACCCCTATGCCACATAATGGCTGCAGACCCCCTAAAAAAAGGCGAGTGTAGAAATAAACATTGAAGAGATTTCAAGAGAAATAAATGACTCAAAAATCTGACAAATAATATTACTATGGTTCGAGAGAAATTAAAAGTATCTACTCGGACACTACAGTGGAAATGTGTTGAATCAAGAGCAGACAGTAAGCGTCTTTATTATGGACGCTTTATTCTGTCTCCACTTATGAAAGGTCAAGCCGACACAATAGGCATTGCGATGCGAAGAGCTTTGCTTGGAGAAATCGAAGGAACATGTATTACACGCGCAAAATCTGAGAAAATCCCGCATGAATATTCCACCATAGTAGGTATTCAAGAATCAGTACATGAAATTTTAATGAATTTGAAAGAAATTGTATTGAGAAGTAATCTATATGGAACTCGTGACGCGCTTATTTGTGTCAAAGGTCCTGGATATGTAACTGCTCAAGACATCCTCTTACCACCTTCTGTGGAAATCGTTGATAATACGCAGCATATAGCTAACCTAACGGAACCAACTGATTTTTGTATTGGATTACAAATTGAAAGGAATCGAGGATATAATATAAAAACACCAAATAACTTTCAAGACGGAAGTTATCCTATAGATGCTATATTCATGCCTGTTCGAAACGCGAATCATAGTATTCATTCTTATGGAAATGGAAATGAAAAACAAGAGATCCTTTTTCTAGAAATATGGACAAATGGAGGTTTAACTCCTAAAGAAGCACTTCATGAAGCCTCCCGGAATTTGATTGATTTATTTATTCCCTTTCTCCAGTC